AATTGCATTATTATAATAATGTAAATAGATGCACATTGGGGTGGAACGATTCCCTGCTCGAGGCTTTCCTGTTTCCGGGGGGTTTACAGGAATAATAATAGTTTTCGAGTTTAGGGGGGTAGGGGGGTTTAACGCGCAAAAGCCGAGGGGGGCATTCCTTAGATGAATTAGGAGAAACCATTAGTAATATATGCTCTTGATATCAGTTATGCAATTCTTCAATGAAAATCTTTCCACCATGGATCGACATGTTTCTGGCAAAGTAAATGTACACGCTTGTCAACAAGCCTTAGCGCTGCACTGTGAAATGCCAAGTGAAAGGAGGACAAAAAAAATTCTAAGCCCCTTAGAAAGAACGCTTGGCATGTGGCTAACGCACTGAATGTACTCCACCAAGGACAGCGGATGCAAGCTAGAGGAAAGAATGGGGATCGACTTATCAATCAATGGCCCTGAAATAGGAACCAAATGCAGTAATTTTTCATTGAGTGGGACCCCCACAATTATTGTTCCTTACTCCTAAATGAACGTAATTTCTTATTGATCTTATGTAACTTTTGTCTACATTAAGCTTCTGATTTTAATAATATGTTGGTACTTGGTTGTATGGATTATTTAATTTTATGTGGGCTTTAAGTTGTCATGTAATTTAAAAATTGGGTTTAATTTACCTAATTCAGTAGATGTTAATTATTCAATTTAATGCGCTATGTACTCTATGGTTCTTATGTTGATGTATGAATGGTCAAAGCCTATTAATGTGGATTATACATAGTATATGTCCTAAAGCATTATTATATATGGTTAATATAAATATATGGTGTAAGTACATATATGTACTACAAAGAATAGTTTAACTAAGAATTCTAGCTTTGGGAGCTAGTGGTGGGAGTTAAAATCTCCTTTCTTTGAGGGCAATAGGGAGGAATTTAACCTCCGGCGTCCGGTTTACAAGACCGGCGCTCTAAACGCTGAGCTACTGTTGCAGGTTAATGCGAGTAGTTTATTTTCTAATCATCCTGCTAGTGGGAATATAAATAAAAAGATGCTGAAGTAAAGGACGGATGCGATTTGGCCAATAATGACGTATGGATGCTCAACTGGTATTCCTCCAATTCATGTAAGGATTATTACGTCTGCAACCAGAGTTCAGAAAATGACTTGTGAGATTGGGCGGAATATGAGGCCTCGTTGTTTGGATGTGTGTAGGAAGGGCACTAAGACAAGGATAAGAATTGATGCAAGAAGAGCAAGTACTCCTCCAAGTTTATTCGGAATTGAGCGGAGAATTGCGTAGGCAAATAAGAAATACCATTCTGGTTTAATATGTGGGGGTGTAACTAGGGGGTTTGCAGGGATGAAGTTGTCTGGGTCGCCCAGGTAGTTAGGGGTGAAGAAGGCTAGGCAGCCTAGGGCGGAAAGTATAATTGCGAATCCTAGCAGGTCTTTGTACGTGTAGTATGGGTGGAATGGAATTTTGTCGGCGTCGGAGTTTAACCCTGTTGGGTTATTAGAGCCCGTTTCATGTAGGAAGAGAAGGTGAATTATTGTAACAGCTGTAATAATAAAGGGGAGGAGGAAGTGGAAAGTGAAGAATCGGGTTAGGGTTGCGTTGTCTACAGAGAAGCCCCCTCAAATTCATTGGACTAGAGTGTTACCTACGTAGGGGACGGCGGAAAGGAGGTTGGTGATGACTGTAGCACCTCAGAACGACATCTGTCCTCAAGGGAGTACGTAGCCGACGAATGCGGTTATTATAACTAGGAGTAGTAAGACTACTCCGACGTTTCATGTTTCTTTATAAAGATAAGAGCCGTAGTAGAGCCCTCGTCCAATGTGTAAATAAATGCAAATAAAAAAGAACGAAGCTCCGTTGGCGTGGACATTTCGGAGCATTCAGCCAAAGTTTACATCTCGGCAAATGTGGGCGACGGAGGAGAATGCGCTTTCTACACTGGCTGTATAGTGTATTGCGAGAAAGATTCCTGTGAGTAGCTGGACTACCAGGCATAAGCCTAGAAGGGAGCCAAAGTTTCATCAGGCGGAGATGTTGGAGGGGGCAGGGAGGTCAATTAGTGCGTTGTTTACGATTTTTAGCAGGGGGTGTGTTTTTCGTAGGATTGCCATTAATGTTCTTGTAGTTGAATAACAACGGTGGTTTTTCAAGTCACTGGTCCTGGTTAAAACCCTGGCAGGAATTATGTCTTATATGATGTGTATATTTATGTTTGGATTAGTTATGGGCTTGGTTGTAGTTGCTTCAAATCCTTCTCCTTATTTTGGAGCACTTGGGTTAGTTGTTGTGTCAGGAATGGGGTGTGGGCTTTTGGTGGGGCATGGGGCGCCTTTTTTGTCCTTGGTTTTGTTTTTAATTTATTTAGGAGGGATGCTGGTGGTGTTTGCTTATTCGGCAGCTTTAGCTGCTGAGCCTTTCCCCGAGACGTTAGGAAGTCGTTCTGTTGCGTTACACGCTGGGATGTATACCCTAGTGGTTTTTTTGGCGGGGGTATACTTTTGAGGTGGTTGGGATGCCAATTTTTGGACTACAGCGGATGAGTCTTGAGAGTTTTCTGTTTTTCGGGGGGATATTTTGGGGGTGGCCATAATGTACTCTTCGGGAGGGTGAATGCTGGTGGTGGGGGCTTGGGTTCTTCTTTTAACTTTGTTTGTAGTGTTGGAGGTATCTCGTGGTCTTAATCGGGGGGCGCTTCGGGCGGTTTAGTATGCTACATATAAAAGAGCTAGGGTGAATGTAAGGAGAAATAATATTAAAAATGTTTTTACTATGCCTTGTTGGGCGTTGCTTGTTGTGGTAATTAGGGGGAGGTTGGAGGTGTATACTGCTTTTGGGCCTACTTTTTCAAATCAGGTTTGGTCCACCATTTGGCTGGCGATGAACTGTCCGAGGAGGAGGGTGACTTTTGGGGGGAGTCGATGAATAATTGTTGGGAAAAAGCCTAGTATATTAGAAAAATGATGAGGGGTCAGTAGGGGGGTTGGTTTAAATTGTTTGTTTGTGAGGGATGCTAGTTCAAGGGCTGTGATCAGCCCAATGATCGTTACTAAAAGTGCGGCCAGTTTGAGGACAAGGGGTATGGTTATGATGGGTGTTTTAGGTGGTAGAATGTTGGATGTAATTAATAAGCCGGCGATAATGCTTCCTCAGGCAAGTCGTTTAATGGGGTTGAGGACTGCGGGGTTGTTTTCATTGATCGGGGAAAGGGAGTTGAATCGGGGGTAGCCCATAGAAACGAAAAATACAACTCGGAGGCTGTAGACGGCGGTGAAAGAAGTTGCTAGCAGGGTTAGAATAAGGGCCCAGGCGTTAAGGTAGGAGGTATTCAGAGCTTCAATGATGGCATCTTTGGAGAAGAACCCGGCTAGGAAAGGGGTGCCCGTTAAAGCGAGGCTGCCAATTGTCAAAGCAGAGGATGTAAAGGGGGCAAGGTGGTGTATTCCTCCTATTTTTCGAATGTCCTGTTCGTCGTTTAGGCTGTGGATAATTGAGCCTGAGCATAGGAATAATATCGCTTTAAAGAATGCGTGTGTACAAATGTGTAAAAAGGCCAGTTGTGGTTGGTTTAGGCCAATTGTCACTATCATTAAGCCTAGTTGACTTGAGGTTGAAAATGCAACGATTTTTTTGATGTCATTTTGGGTAAGGGCACAAGTGGCTGTAAATAGGGTTGTTAGGGCACCTAGACAAAGACAGATGGTAAGGGCTGTAGGGTTGTTCTCTATTATAGGGCTTGTTCGGATGAGCAAGAAAATGCCTGCTACTACTATAGTACTCGAGTGAAGTAGGGCAGAGACCGGTGTAGGGCCCTCTATTGCAGAGGGTAATCACGGATGAAGTCCAAATTGGGCTGATTTGCCGGTAGCGGCAACAATCAGTCCTAGAAGGGGCGGGGTTAGGTCCAGGTCTTTGGTGGTGGAGAAAATTTGTTGTATTTCTCAAGAGTTAAGATTTGTTGCCATCCATGCTATGGCAAAAATTAGTCCGATGTCTCCTACACGGTTATAAATAACTGCTTGTAGGGCGGCGGTGTTAGCATCTGCTCGCCCATATCACCATCCAATGAGAAGAAAGGATATAATGCCTACTCCTTCTCATCCGATGAAGAGTTGAAATATGTTGTTGGCTGTTACTAGCACGATTATGGCGATTAGGAAGGTGAGAAGGTATTTAAAAAATCGATTTATGTAGGGGTCGGCGTGTATGTATCATGAAGCAAATTCTAAAATGGACCATGTTACATATAGGGCTACGGGGGTGAAAATGAGTGCGTAGTAGTCGAATTTAAGGCTAATATTAATGTCAAATGTATATGTATTTATTCAGTTTCAGTTGGTAATGACAGTTTCTGCTCCTTCGGAGAGAAAGAGGGCTAAGGGGAGAAGGCTAACAAAGAATGCAAGTTTAACAGCTGTTTTTACTTGGGAGAGGGCCCAGGTTTCTTCTTTTGGGGTGGGGGAGAGAGTTGTAAGGATGGGGTAGAAAAGTAGGGCGAAGATAATTACTAGGCTGGTTGTTATTATTATAGGTGTGGGGTGCATAGCTTCTACTTGGATTTGCACCAAGAGTTTTTGGTTCCTAAGACCAACGGATGAGCTGTTATCCTTTAGGAGCTGTTGGGGGTACGAGTGAGCTCCGGAGTTCAACCGAGGGGACGAAGATTAGCAGTCTTTGTTGCTGGCAAGCCTCTCTCGGTGGACAAGGGGGTTTTAACCTCTGTTTTTAGAATCACAATCTAATGTTTTTATTAAACTATGTCTACAAGCGGCTCAGCTTCAGATTAGTTGGGGGTTTAAAATAAGGAGTAAGAGGGGGAGGAGATGAAGGGCTATTACGAGATGTTCTCGGGTGTGTGAGGGGGGCAGGTTAATAATGTGCGTAGGGAGGGGGCCTCGTTGTGTCATTAAGAATATGTACAGGGAATAGCCTGCGGTAATGAGGGTGCCCGTGCCGGTGAGGGCAATAGTTCATCAGGACCAGTTAAATAGGGAGACGATAATTATGAGCTCTGCTATTAAATTGGGGAGGGGTGGTAATGCTAGATTGGCCAAGCTGGCAATGAATCATCATGCGGTTATAAGGGGGAGGGCAATTTGTAGTCCTCGGGCTAGTATTATTGTTCGGCTGTGTGTTCGTTCGTAGTTTGTGTTTGCTAGGCAGAAAAGGGCGGAGGAAGTGAGCCCGTGTGCAATTATTAGGATTAGGGCCCCTGTAAATCCTCAGGGGGTTTGGATTAGAATGCCCCCTGCTACTAGTCCTATGTGTCCGACTGAAGAGTATGCGATTAGTGATTTTAGGTCTGTTTGTCGGAGGCAAATTGATCCTGTTATAATTACTCCCCATAAGGCTAAAATGATAATGGGGTAACTTAATTCTTTGGTCAAGGGTTCGAGTACAACTATTATTCGTATTATTCCATAGCCTCCTAGTTTTAGTAAAACTGCTGCTAGGATTATTGAGCCGGCAATTGGTGCTTCAACGTGGGCTTTGGGTAGTCAGAGGTGAACGCCGTACAAAGGCATTTTAACAAGGAATGCTAGTAGGCATCCTGCCCACCATAACTTGTCTGCGGTGGTGACTATTGGAAAGGCGGGGGTGTATTGTAAAGTTAGGAGGGAGAGAGTTCCTGTTGTGTTTTGAAGCAGGAGTAACGCGACTAAAAGTGGCAATGATCCTGCAAGAGTATAGAAAAGGAAGTATGTGCCTGCATTAAGGCGTTCTGTTTGGTTCCCTCAACGAGTAATAATGATTAGGGTTGGCACCAGGGTAGCTTCAAATATAATATAGAAAAGAATAACCTCTGTGGCAGAGAAGGCTATAATAAGAAATGCTTGTAGTGAAATTAAAAGGGTGATATATATTCGTTGGCGGTTGATGGGTTCTGATATTGTGTGGTTTTGGCTAGCAAGAATTATTAATGGGAGGAGCCAGCAAGTTAGTACAAGGAGGGGGGTGGAAAGGGGGTCGGTTGCCATAGAGTAATTGAGGGTTAATCATCCTATTTCCAATGAGCTTGTGAGTCAGGCTAGGCTGAGGAGGGCAATAAGTAAGCTTTGGCTGAGGGCAGCAGGCCACAGTCATTTAGCTGGTGAAAGCCAGGTGGTGGGGAGGAGCATGATAGTGGGAATCAGAATTTTTAGCATTGTAGTAGGTTTAGGTTTTGTAGCCGGTCTGTCCCGTGTGTGCGGGAGGTGGCTACTAGTAGGGCTAACCCTGCGCTGGCCTCACAGGCGGAAAAGGCCAGAAGGAGCATGGGGGAGGTGGAAAAGTTTGTTGTGTTTAGTTCTATGGTCCAAAGAGATAGTGCGAGAAAGAGAGATAATATTATTCCTTCTAGGCAGAGGAGGGCAGATAAAAGGTGTGTTCGATGAAATGTCAGCCCTGCTAGGCCTAAAAAGAAGGCTGTTGAGAAGGTAAAATGTACTGGGGTCATTAGGTAATTGTGGATTTTAACCACGAGCTTTTGAGCCGAAATCAAATATTTTAATTAAAATAATTACCTATTCGGCTCACTCAAGGCCTCCTTGGGCTCATTCATAAATTAGGCCTAAGGTTAGTAGAAATAAGACTAAGGCTGCTCAGAAAAATGTAAGGGTGGGGGAGGGAAGTTGGTCTCCTCAGGGCAAAGGAAGTAATAGTGCGATTTCTAGGTCAAAAAGGAGGAATAAAATTGCTACAAGGAAGAATCGCAGTGAGAAGGGTAGTCGTGCTGAGCCTAAAGGGTCGAATCCGCACTCATAGGGGGAGAGCTTTTCTTGGTCGGGGCTTATTATTGGTAATCAGAAGGAAACAATTGCTAGGACGGTGGAGAGGATAATAGCAATAGTAACTACGGTGGTAATTAGATTCATTATCTTTCTTTGGGGTTTAACCAAAACTAGGTGATTGGAAGTCACTTGTACTAACTTTAATACTAGAAAGATTATGAGCCTCATCAATAAATGGAGATGTACAGGAAGAGTCATACTACGTCTACAAAGTGTCAATATCAAGCTGCTGCCTCGAATCCAAAGTGATGTTCTGATGTAAAGTGGTAGTGAATTTGTCGTAGAAGGCATACGGCCAAGAAGGTGGAGCCAATGATAACATGTAGGCCATGGAAGCCTGTTGCCACAAAGAAGGTAGAGCCGTACACCCCGTCAGCGATTGTAAAGGGAGCTTCATAGTATTCTATGGCTTGTAGGAAGGTAAAATAAAAGCCAAGTAAAATAGTAAGTGTTAGAGAGTGAATAGCTTGTTTGCGCTCGCCCTCTATAATGCTATGGTGGGCCCATGTGACTGTAACGCCCGATGCTAATAGTACTGCTGTGTTTAGTAGGGGGACTTCAAATGGGTCGAGGGGTGTAATGCCTGTTGGGGGTCAGCAGCCCCCTAGTTCAGGGGTGGGTGCAAGGCTGGCATGGTAGAAAGCTCAAAAAAACCCTAGAAAGAAGAATACTTCTGATGTGATGAATAAAATCATTCCATATCGAAGACCTTTTTGAACTGGGGGTGTGTGATGTCCTTGGAAGGTACCTTCTCGGATGATGTCTCGTCATCATTGGTATATTGTTAGAAGCAGAAGGACTAGTCCTAGTGTTATTAGGGTTGTTGAGTGGTAGTGGAATCAAATGGCGAGGCCGGAGGTCATCAAAAGGGCAGCAACTGCTCCTGTCAGTGGTCAAGGGCTGGGGTCTACTATGTGGTATGCGTGTGCTTGGTGGGCCATTAGACGTTTTCTTGTAGATAGAGGCTTAGTAATAGAACAAATACGTATGCTTGAATTATTGCAACTGCTACTTCTAGGATGGTTAATAAGAATAATACTGTCCCTGTAAGGAGGGCAACTGTCGGTATAAGAGGCAGTAGAACGAAAGCAGCGGTTGCGATTAGTTGAATTAAAAGGTGGCCTGCTGTTAGGTTGGCTGTAAGTCGGACGCCCAAGGCTAAAGGACGAATAAATAAACTAATTGTTTCGATGATGATTAGTACTGGGATGAGGGGGCCTGGAGTTCCTTCTGGTAGGAGGTGTCCTAGTGCAGCAGTTGGCTGGTTTCGTATGCCAATTAAAACTGTGGCTAGTCATAAGGGGACTGCAAGGCCCATATTCATAGAAAGTTGTGTTGTGGGGGTGAAGGTATAGGGTAGTAGGCCGAGCATGTTTAGAGAAATTAAAAATAGTATTAGGGAGGCAAAGATAGTGGCTCATTTGTGTCCGCCCGTATTGATAGGCATCATTAATTGATAGGTAAATCGGTTAAGAAATCACCCTTGAAGGGTGAGTAAGCGGTTGTTTAGTCATCGTGAGGTGGGGGTTGGGAATAGGACTCAAGGCAGGGTTAGTGCTAGGGCAATTAAGGGAATGCCGAGGTAAATGGGGCTTATAAATTGATCAAAAAAGTTTAATGCCATGGTCAGTTTCAGGGCTCTGTTTTAGGGGTTTGTGTGCTTTGGGAGGCTGGTTCATTAGGGAAAGTGTGTGCTAAGACTTTTGGGGGAAGGACTATTAGAAAGACTAGTCAAGAGAATACTAGGATGGCGAATCAGGGTGCGGGGTTAAGTTGCGGCATGTCGCTGAGGGTGGTTGGGAGGCACCAATCTTTAGCTTAAAAGGCTAACGCTGTGGCCCGGTTTAGCTTCTTAGCGAGGCATCTTCGAGTATTAGAGAGGATCACTGTTCAAAGTGGACTAAGGGAACTGCTTCTACTACAATTGGTATAAAGCTGTGGTTGGCCCCGCAGATTTCTGAGCATTGTCCGTAGAAAACGCCTGGTCGGGAAGTGATGAATGCTGTTTGGTTTAGTCGACCAGGAACTGCGTCTATTTTTACTCCTAAGGAGGGAACTGCTCATGAGTGTAGTACGTCTTCGGCTGAGACTAGTACTCGAATGGGGGCTTCCATAGGTACCACTATTCGGTGGTCTGCTTCAAGTAGGCGAAATTGGCCCGGTGTTAAGTCTTGCGTGGGGATTATGTATGAGTCAAAGCCGAGGTCTTCATAGTCTGTATATTCGTAGCTTCAGTATCACTGGTGTCCGATGGCTTTAATAGTTAGGTGGGGGTCATTAATTTCGTCCATTAGATAGAGAATGCGCAGTGAAGGGAGGGCGATGAGGATTAGGATGATGGCTGGGAGAATGGTTCAAATAATTTCAATTTCTTGGGAGTCTAAGATGTTTATATTAGTCAATTTGGTTGAAACTATTGCTACAATAATGTAAAGTACGAGAGTGCTAATTAAAAATACGATTATTAGGGCATGATCGTGGAAATGAAGGAGTTCTTCTATAACGGGGGAAGCTGCATCTTGAAATCCTAGTTGTGAGGGATGTGCCATTAATTTTAAGACACGCGGGGGTTAAACCCACGACTCTGCCCTGACAAAGCAGTGTATTATCCTCTATACTAGTGTCTTATGAAGAAAGTGACAGAGCGGTTATGTGGCTGGCTTGAAACCAGCATATGGGGGTTCGACTCCTCCCTTTCTCGTTAGCGGGCTGGTTGTACTTGAACAAAAGCGGGCTCTTCAAATGTGTGGTAAGGGGGAGGGCAGCCGTGTAGTCATTCGACGTTAGTTATGGTTAATTCTACTGAAAGTACTTCTCGTTTGGCAGCGAATGCTTCTCAAATAATAAATAGGAACATAATAACTGCTGTTAATGAGATTAGGGAGCCTAAAGAAGAGACGGTATTTCAAAGTGTATAGGCATCTGGGTAGTCGGAATATCGACGTGGTATCCCGGCCAGGCCTAAAAAATGTTGGGGGAAGAATGTTAGGTTTACTCCTACAAATATTACTCCGAAGTGGATTTTTGATCATGTGCTATGTAGGGTGTAGCCTGTGAGAAGGGGGAATCAGTGGACGAAGCCAGCTATAATTGCAAATACTGCTCCCATTGATAAGACGTAGTGGAAGTGGGCAACGACATAATAAGTGTCGTGTAGCATAATGTCTAGGGAGGAGTTGGCTAGTACAATGCCCGTTAGCCCTCCAACAGTGAAAAGGAAGATAAAGCCTAAGGCCCAAAGGAGAGGGGTCTCTCATTTGATTGCTCCGCCGTGTAGCGTGGCTAATCAGCTAAAGACTTTTACTCCGGTCGGGATGGCAATAATCATAGTGGCAGAGGTAAAGTATGCTCGGGTATCTACGTCTATTCCTACTGTAAACATATGATGTGCTCATACAATGAAGCCTAGTAAGCCAATGGCTACTATGGCCCACACCATTCCCATGTATCCGAAAGGTTCTGTTTTACCTGCGTAGTACGCAACGATGTGAGAGATTATCCCAAATCCGGGAAGAATAAGAATGTACACTTCTGGGTGCCCAAAGAATCAGAAAAGGTGCTGGTACAGAATTGGGTCTCCCCCTCCTGCTGGGTCAAAGAAGGTAGTGTTTAGGTTTCGGTCTGTTAGTAGTATTGTAATGCCTGCAGCAAGGACAGGAAGAGACAGTAGTAGGAGAACGGCTGTGATTAGAACAGCTCAGACGAATAGGGGGGTTTGGTACTGTGAAATTGCGGGGGGTTTCATATTGATAATTGTGGTGATAAAATTAATAGCCCCTAAGATTGAGGACACCCCTGCTAAGTGGAGGGAGAAGATGGTTAAGTCTACGGAGGCACCTGCGTGGGCTAAGTTTCCTGCTAGAGGCGGGTAGACTGTTCATCCTGTTCCAGCCCCTGCCTCAACGCCAGAGGATGCAAGGAGGAGGAGGAAAGAGGGAGGGAGAAGCCAAAAGCTTATGTTATTTATTCGTGGAAAGGCTATATCGGGGGCCCCAATCATTAAGGGAATTAATCAGTTTCCAAAGCCACCAATTATAATTGGTATTACTATAAAGAAAATCATCACGAAGGCGTGAGCCGTAACGATGACATTGTAGATTTGGTCGTCGCCTAGTAGGGCACCAGGTTGACTCAGTTCAGCGCGGATGAGCAGGCTTAAAGCGGTGCCTACCATGCCCGCTCAAGCACCAAATACAAGATAAAGGGTGCCGATGTCTTTATGGTTGGTTGAGAAAAATCAGCGCGTGATTGCCACAGGTAAAATGGCTGAGTGTTAAGCGGTGGATTGTAGCCCCATGAACAGAGGTTTAAATCCTCTTTTTACCAAGCCTTGAGGTGTAACACATATTAGATTGCAAATCTTAAGTAGCAGGGTAACGCCTGCCGGGGCTTTCCCCCGCCTTTTTGCTCTGTAAGGCGGGGGAAAGTTAGATGGATGCTCGCTGGTTAGAGCGCTTAGCTGTTAACTAAGAGTTTGTAGGATCGAGGCCTTCCTGTCTAGTAAGGCTTTAGCTTAATTAAAGTGTCTGTTTTGCATACAGAAGATGTGGGTTAGTGTCCTGCAAGTCTTATACAGGGGCTGGGAGATTTTCACTCCCGCTTAGGGCTTTGAAGGCCCTTGGTCTTGGATGCTAGCCTAAGCCTCTTTTAGAGTGTTAAAAGGGCTGTAACTGCTGGGGTGAGGGGCAATAGGGTGGAGGCTAAAAGGATGGATGCGGAGAGGGGGAGTGACAGTTGGGAGGGGGTGAGTCGTCATGGTGTAGTGCCCATGAGATTATTGGGGGAGATTGTTAGGGTTATGGCATACGAGAGGCGTAAGTAGAAGTAGAGGCTTAGTAGTGCGGTGAGGGCGGCAAAGGTTGCGGCTGGGGCTAAGTCTTGTTTTGCTAGTTCTTGGAGAATTAATCATTTGGGTATAAATCCTGAGAGAGGCGGGAGGCCTCCTAGGGAGAGGAGGATCATGGGGGTCATGCTTGTGAGGATGGGGGCTTTCGCTCATGAAATTGCCAGTGAATTAATGGTGGTGGCGTTGTTGATTTTGAAGGTTAAGAATGCTGAGAAAGTTATTACGAGATACAGCGTGAGGGCGAGGAGGGTGAGTGAGGGTGCAAATTGGATAATTAGCATTATTCAGCCTAAATGTGCGATTGAGGAGTAGGCTAGGATTTTTCGGAGTTGTGTCTGGTTTAGTCCGCCCCATCCGCCGACAAGGGTGGACGTGAGGGCAAGTATAATTAGGATTGTTTGGTCTGATTTGGAGATTTGTAGGAGTAGGATAAAGGGGGCGAGTTTTTGTCAGGTGGATAGAAGGAGTCCTGTTGTTAAATCAAGTCCTTGTAGTACTTCTGGCAGTCACGTGTGTAGGGGGGCGAGCCCAATTTTGAGGGCGAGGGCGAGGGTGATTATGGTAATAGCTACGGGGTGTGTTATTTGTTGGATGTCCCATTGTCCAGTGAGTCAAGCGTTGGTTACGCTTGCAAATAGTAATGTGGCTGCTGCTGTTGCTTGTGTGAGGAAATATTTGGTGGTTGCTTCAACTGCGCGGGGGTGATGATGCTGCGCTATCAGTGGAATAATGGCTAGTGTGTTGATTTCTAGCCCCATTCAGGCTAAAAGTCAGTGGGAACTTGCAAAGGTTAAAGTAGTCCCCAGGCCTAGGCCAAAGAGTAGGAGGGTTAAAATGTATGGGCTCATTAGCAAAGGAAGGAATTTAACCAACATGTTTGGGGTATGGGCCCAAGAGCTTTAATTAGCTGACTTTACTAGGAAGTGGTGTAGTGGAAGCACTAAGAGTTTTGATCTCTTCAGGTGGGGTTCGAGTCCCCTCTTTCTAAGGAGCTGGAGGGACTCTAACCCTCATTGGTCACTCTATCAAAGTGGCCCTTTAATTCAGGCACGGCTCCGCGGGCTACAGTTGAGGGGGGAGTCCTGCAAGTGCGATGGGGAGGGAGAGGTGTCAAATTACTAGGGCAAGGGCTAAGGGTAAGAAGTTTTTTCAGATGAGGTGTATAAGTTGATCATATCGAAATCGGGGGTAGGAGGCTCGAACTCATAGGAATAAGCAGGATAATAGGGCGGCTTTAAATATTAGGCTAATTGCAGTTATCTCTGGGGCATAGGGAAAATGTGAGGCTCCTATAAACAGAGTTGCTGAGAGAGTATTTATTAATAAAATATTGGCGTATTCTGCTAGGAAAAAGAGGGCGAAGGGCCCGCCTGCATATTCTACGTTGAATCCTGATACTAACTCTGACTCTCCTTCTGTAAGGTCAAAAGGTGCTCGGTTTGTTTCGGCTAGGGTTGAAATATATCATATTGCAGCTAGGGGCCAGGCTGGTATCAAAAGTCAGACGCTTTCTTGTGCAGTACTAAAGATTTTTAAGGTGAAGCCGCCTGTTAAGATGATTATGCATAATAAAATTAGCCCTAGGCTTACTTCATATGAAATTGTTTGTGCTACTGCTCGTAGCGCACCGATTAAAGCGTATTTTGAATTGGAGGCCCATCCGGCCCCTAGAATTGAGTATACTGCTAAACTTGATAGGGCTAGGATAAAGAGAATGCTTAGGTTAAGGTCAGTAACGGGGTGGGGGAGGGGTAGGGGGGCCCATAGGATAAGGGCTAGTGTAAGGGCAAGTATTGGGGCGAGAATAAATAGAAGGGGGGAAGCAGTTGAGGGTCGGATTGGTTCTTTGATAAATAATTTAACACCGTCAGCAATTGGTTGTAGGAGTCCGTAAGGTCCTACTACGTTTGGGCCTTTTCGTAGTTGTATATACCCCAATACTTTTCGTTCAACTAGGGTTAAAAATGCAACAGCTAGGAGCACGGGGACGATGTATGCTAGGGGATTTAAAATGTGGGTTAAAATTGTTGAAATCATAGTTAAGAAGAGGAGTTGAACCTCTGTCTAAAGGGCTTAGGTCTTTTGCATTCGCCGGGCTCTGCCACCTTAACATGCCTTTTTCTCAGGCGTGGAGGGTGGGCCCCTTTGCCTTTTTTATTTGTATTCCTAAGGTTGGGGTGAGGCTTGTTTTGACAGGGGCCTCTTCTTCTCGGTCCTTTCGTACTAGAAAAGAATCCTCCATAGATAGAAACTGACCTGGATTTCTCCGGTCTGAACTCAGATCACGTAGGACTGTTAATCGTTGAACAAACGAACCCTTAATAGCGGCTGCACCATTAGGATGTCCTGATCCAACATCGAGGTCGTAAACCCTCTTGTCGATATGGGCTCTAAAAGAGGATTGCGCTGTTATCCCTAGGGTAACTGGGTCCGTTGATCGGCTTTGCCGGGTCATTGTTGGTCAGATTTTCTGTTTATTAGGGCTGTAGCCCTATTTTTAAGGAGGTTGTTCCTATTCCACGTGGGGGATTTTTGTTCCCCCGCGGTCGCCCCAACCGAAGACAGGGGAACAGGGGTTGTTTGGTTTGATCTTTTTGTTAAGGTTAATTTATGCAGGCTGTTCTGGTGTCTAAAGCTCCATAGGGTCTTCTCGTCTTATGTTTACATGCCCGCTTCTGCACGGGCAGATCAATTTCATTGACTGGAGAAAGGAGACAGCTTGGCCCTCGTTATGCCATTCATACAGGTCTCCATTTAAAAGACAAGTGATTGCGCTACCTTCGCACGGTCAAAGTACCGCGGCCGTTAAACTTTTGGTCACAGGGCAGGCGGGGCCTCTTATAATTTTAGGGTTCAAGAGGCGATGTTTTTGGTAAACAGGCGAGGCCAGTGTTTGCCGAGTTCCTTCTTTCTCTTTTGGTCTTTCCTGGGGCACTCCTGTGTGGGGTTAACGCTTTGTGATTTATTGAATGTATTTCTAGTTTTTGGGGTGTTGTTCAATGCCCTCTTTGTGTTGGGAGCGTTAATTTTCAGTGGGGGTTCGTTCTGATGTACACAGATGCCGGGAGAAGGGCGGTGCCTTCTTATTACTCATGTTAGCATATTCTCTTCTATGTTTGCATAGGGAGGCCTAATAGGTTAAGAGGTTTAAGATGTTATTGTCGGGATTTAAGGGGGGCAGATATTTGAGCTTTAACGCTTTTTACAGGGATGGCTGCTTTTAGGCCCACCCGGATATGGTGCCTTGTGTGTTTTGATCTTTTACCTGCTTCATAAAGTTGTGTCTTTTTCAAAAGGGCTGTCCCCCTTTTGATTAACTCTTTTAGTTTTCTTCGGGCCGGGGGCAGATGTAATCAGGTTGGGCTAAAGAAACTAAAAGGCTGAACTTCTATTCAATTCTTAGGCAACCAGCTATAACTAGGTTCGGTAGGTCTGTCACCTCTACTCGAAGCTCTTCCCACTCTTTTGCCACAGAGACGGGTGCGCCCTATAATAGGCTGTCTTGGAGTAGCTCACATAGTTTCGGGGGGCTAAACTAAAATTCATTTTGCTTAGGTATTACTGGCTAGGTCATGATGCAAAAGGTACGAGTTCTAATCTCTGCTTTTTTGGGCTTTACTGGGTTGTTTCATTTCTCTTTCAGCTTTCCCTTGCGGTACTTTTCTATGGCGCCGGAGTCCTTTTCTGTCGCCCATACTCGGGAGGAAAAATGGTTTGGTTGTTTTCGTGCTAGGGTTTTAAAGGTTATTTATGTTGTGTTGTTATGTTGGGGTGGGGGTGGGCTAGCTGTTGGGCGTCAGTTCGGTCCGGTTTGCACGGACATCTTCTCGGTGTAAGGGAGATGCTATAGCTAGTTTAGCTACGTTCTGGTTTTTCCAAGTGCACCTTCCGGTACACTTACCATGTTACGACTTGCCTCCCCTCTATATTTATAGCGGCTTATTTATATTCAATTTTGTTTTCGGGGAGAGTGACGGGCGGTGTGTGCGCGCTTCAGGGCCAGTTTCAGGGGAGCTCTCTATTCTCCTTCTATTACTGCTAAATCCTCCTTCAGGTGTAAGTTTCAATACATCGTTCGTGTGTGCTGTTTCAGCAAATGTAGCCCATTTCTTCCCCTCTCATGCGCTACACCTCGACCTGACGTTTTGGGGCGTGCCAATTTTGCTTACTGTTCATCCTTCACAGGGTAAGCTGACGACGGCGGTATATAGGCGGGATAAACAAGGGAGGGTGAGGTTGAACGGGGATTATCGGTTCTAGAACAGGCTCCTCTAGGGGGGTCTAAAGCACCGCCAAGTCCTTTGGGTTTTAAGCTTATGCTCGTAGTTCCCGGGCGAGTAGTTTGGGTAATTTTACTACTTGTGTTTATGGCTGGGCATAGTGGGGTATCTAATCCCAGTTTGTGTCCTAGCTTTCGTGGGGTCAGAATTTTTAAGGCTACTTTCGCGATGGATCTTCCTTTCTTCAGGTGCGTATGACAGCTTTGAAGGTGTTTGGCCTTAGTTTGGATTTTCTCAACCACCCTTTACGCCGAGGAGTATCAACTTGAGCCCCTCGTATAACCGCGGCGGCTGGCACGAGTTTTGCTGGCTCTGTTGGCTTTAATTAAGTCAAGTTTTCACTTATGGCTTAATGTTTATCACTGCTGAGTTCCCTTGGGGGTGTGGCTGAGCAAGGTGTAGTGGGCTAAACAATGGGTTGTGCCTGATACCGGCTCCTTGTTCCCGGGATGGGGAAATTGTAGGGCATTCTCACAGGGGTGCGGATACTTGCATGTGTAAATTTGGCCAAAGCTGATAGTAAAGTCAGGACCAAGCTTTTGTGCTTACGAGGCTTTCTAGGGCCCATCTTAACATCTTCAGTGTCATGCTTTAATTAAGCTACGTTAGC